CTACGACATCGGGTTTTGGAGACCCGCGTTCTACCGAACTGAACTAAGAGCGCTTTCTCACGACAAGAGATACATCTGTAAAGATTCTTTTCCCAATACTTCTTAGACTGCATATAGTATCATTAAATGATACTAATGATTATGCCATCCCCAATTTTAATTGATCCCATGTTACTGCCCATAAGATAAGTAATAGGTAGGGATGACAGGATTTGAACCCGTGACATTTTGTACCCAAAACAAACGCGCTACCAAACTGCGCTACATCCCTTTCAATTGTTGTACAGTGTCATTGTAGAGAATCCCTGTCTTCTTTTCCACACCGTTATTTCTTCTATCTATATACATTTCTCTTGCCATTTTTTCTTTTTGGTCTCATAACATAAATATAAATAAAATAAAAGAGTTAGAATTATGTATATATGAAATCCAAGGTGAAATACAACGTATAAAAGAATGAGTATTTATTGGCAATGCTCAGGAACAAAAAAAAAGAACGGAACGGGGCACTTACTTTTTCTTTTACTCAGGGCAGGAGTATCTCATCTACCGGATCGTTGTACATATCCATTTTAGTTAGGGATTCCGCGTACAAATACAAGTGATCTACAACTATATATATATAATATATCTGATCATATATGTGTTAAATAAAGAAGGAGGATTTTCAATGCGAGATATCAAAACATACCTTTCCGTGGCGCCTGTGCTAACTACTCTATGGTTCGGTTCTTTAGCAGGTCTATTGATAGAGATCAATCGCTTATTCCCAGATGCGTTGACATTCCCCTTTTTTTCATTCTAGTTATCGATGTGGTATTATCGATGTGGTAAGGAATGAAGAAGATGTTGGCTAACAATAGCAATAAATTCTCTGTTTGTTAAAAAGCCCCTCCCTTTACTTTAGTTGAGTAGGGAAATAGAAAGAATAAAAGTGAATTAAACCTCGGCAAAACTCGGATTCGGGGTAGAATAAATAGGGGGAGAGCAGAAATAGAAATGCGGATCTAGGTTTGGATATTCAAGATTAAATAAGATACTTAAATTAAATGATACTGAAATAAAATACTGGGATTAGGAATAGTAATTGAATTGTAGTAAATAGTTGTATTACGCATTACTCTATTCTATTGATTGCAACTTGCAACGAAATCTTTCATAATTGGATTTCCAGTTAGCAACTTCTATTTTTTTCCTTTCTCCTTTCTTCTTCTTCGGATTGAAGAAGAAAGAGTTGAGGGAATCCAAAATACAAAGGAGGTTTATGCCCAAGGGTAAAAATCCCAGAGTTACGGTTATTTTGGAATGTACCAGTTGTGTCCGAAATGGTGCCAATAAGAAGAAGGAATCACCGGGCATTTCCAGATATATTACTCAAAAGAATCGACACAATACACCTGGTCGATTGGAATTGAAGAAATTCTGTCCCTATTGTTACAAACATACGATTCACGGGGAGATAAAGAAATAGATTGAATGCGTTGTGTGTGCCAATTTTCGAAGGAACAGGAAGGAATTAGATATAACATATCTAGGAGCAAATCAAAAGCCATTTCGGGCGGATCCGAGATGAATGAAGAAATGGTATTTTAGAGATAAGGAATAAACCATGGATAAATTCAAGCGACCCTTTCGTAAATCCAAGCGATCTTTTCGTAGGCGTTTGCCCCCAATTGGGTTGGGGGATCGAATTGATTATAGAAACATGAGTTTAATTAGTCGATTTATTAGTGAACAAGGAAAAATATTACCTAGGCGAGTGAATAGATTGACCTTGAAACAACAACGATTAATTACTATTGCTATAAAACAAGCTCGTATTTTATCTTTGTTACCTTTTCTTAATAATGAGAAACAATTTGAGAGAGCCGAGTCGATCTCTAGAACTACTGGCACTAGAACCAGAAAAAAATAGAAAGAAATAGGACTACTCTTCAATCGAATCAGAACTCAAATCATAACTCAAATTGATGTGATGCTTTGTTCGTAAAATCCGGAGCCCATATTCGATTGTCGTGTCGGAAGAAAAAAGAAAGAATGGGGGAAGAAGACCCATTTCAATAAAGAAATGGGTTCGTTCATTCCTACTACATTTAATTTTCCTTTACATTGTTATTTTTACTCCACCTTCCCGGGGGAAATTCTCCGGGAAACTCTGTTTCGTTTAAATTATTCCGTCGGACTCCTCCCAATCAATCTCCTTATTTGATGATATCATTGGATATCATGTAAAGGCAATTCCTATTTGATATAGCTATTTGTGCAAGTATTTTACGATTAAGAAGGAGCTGCCTCTTGCGCAGATCGTGTATTAATCGACTATAGGGTACCCCATTCTCGCGGGTTACTGCATTTATCCGAGTGATCCACAAACGACGAAAATCTCGCTTTTGCCTTCCTCTACCCCTATGGCTGGAAACCAAAGCCCTTATTTTCTGTTGAGTAGCAGTTCGAGTAAGTCTTGAATGAGCTCCTCGAAAGGTTGATGCAAATAAACGAATTTTTCTTCGACGCCTCCGCGCAATATATCCACGTCTAACTCTTGTCATAGCTTAAAATAAAACTTTGATTAATAAAATTTTCATGAATAACTAATTGATTTCCATTTCTTTTCTTTCAGTCATTCTTTTTCCTTCTCCTGGTCTAAACAAAACGGATTCTTCCGGTGTATAAAATAAAAATTCCGATGGCTTTTGCTACTATAACCTTCCCAACCACGATTTGTTATTTCTTACAGGCAGTTCATTTCCCTATGAATAAATAAATAGTGGGTTCCATCGTTTCTATGGTCACTTCTTAAACGGCGAGGTCCTATCTATACACCGGAGCCCTTTCCCTCATTTAATCAATGTTATTGGTAACTTGTACAGTTCACACCGTTTGGCTCTACCCATGAACTAGCCAGTAATAGGTCTTTTCACAACGAGATCTATCCATACAGTGACGGTATTTAATTATGAAGGTTGGCTAGGTAGCTGACCCTGTCAGTCCGTTCTTGCAATAGTAAGAGCACCGATAATATTTCTGCTTCTTAAATACTATTTCCCCGCTTAATGGATAACCATTCGCTACCAATGAGGAATCGCTTTTCATCCCCAATTCAAATCAAGGCGATTGGATTTGCACCAATGGAAACCATAAATTCCATACACAATAGAGATATATGATAGATCTTTTTTTTTATGTAGTTCTTCCATTCTACCCTATTCATTTTCATTGGTACTGGTCATTGATACTGGAAAAATGGTTTAGTTTAGGTCACAGTTCATGATCTGAACGAGTCACACATACACCCTAGTACATGTTCCTCTACGCTGAGGACATCCTCGAAGAGCAGGAGATTTCGTGACATTTCTCATTGGCTGTCTTGTGTTTCTAATAAGTTGTTTAATAGTTGGCATGCTGAATCGTATATAGAATAGGTTGGTTTAGATCAATCCTAACCTGATGATTATGAGTTACTTTCATTTGATTAGAAGATTCTACTTCGAATCATGGTTCGAATGAACCGTGATTCGAAGTAGAATTACCGATTTACACAAAATCCGCGCTATTTTCGACCGCTACAAGATCAACAATGCCATGAGCTTGGGCTTCTGTTGCTGACATAAAAACATCCCTTTCCATGTCTTCAGATACAACCCATAAAGGTTTGCCCGTTCTTTGTACATAAACTCTTGTGAGTATTTCGCGAAGTTTCAACAGTTCTTCTGCTTCCAGGATAAATTCTCCTGCTTGTGCCTCATAAAAAGAACTAGCAGGTTGGTGGATCATAACCCTGATTATAATATGTCATAATGAACGGTTCCTCCATCTCGCAAAATGGGACGAAAGGAATAAAATAAATAACAATAAAAAAGATAGAAAACCGTACAGGCAGTTTTTGTGCATTGCATACGGCTCTGCAATGGAATCTACTCTTCTCTTACATCAAAGAAAGAGATAAATAGATCTATCAGATCCAGATCGTTGGATGATCCATTTACCACCCTTCTCCTCGTAGAAAAAAAAAAATACTATGATGGTTCCGTTGCTTTAGATACTTTAGATAATATATTTATCTCATCTCTCTTCTATGATTCAGCAATCCCAAAGTTTCTTTCTGGTCTGATTAAATAAGAAAAATGATCCTTTTCTCTTTTCTTTTCATGCTTAGAAATATTCAGACTCCTGGTGTGTAAGGAAAAAGGGTTGTTTGTGACGCTGAAATGGACCCCCGATAAATAACATAAGAATAAGATCAAATCGGGACTAACCTTTTGTTTCATACTACTATCTCGATACATAATCATGTTATGAAAAAACAATAATGATTTGCTCATATCGAACTAAACGTGCCATGCTATTATTACTTATATATTCCATATGGCGAAGGCATAGTCTTATTTTTTCTTCAAATCAAATAAAAACTCATTGGCGCCGAGCGTGAGGGAATGCTAGACGTTTGGTAAATTCTCCTCCGACCAGGATGAAAGATCCCATCGAAGCAGCTAATCCCATGCATATTGTATGTACGTCTGGTGGAACAATTTGCATAGCATCATAAATAGCTATTCCCGGTATTACCCATCCGCCGGGAGAATTTATAAACAAATAGAGATCCCTGGTATTATCTTCCATACTGAGATATACCATGAGACCAACAAGTTGATTCGAGATCTCGCTATCAACACCTTGGCCTAAAAAAAGTAATCTTTCTCGATGAAGTCGGTTGATTAGGAAAAATTGTATCCCCGCGGAACCGTACACGCACCTTTCGATACATACGGTTCAAAAAGTTCGAAAAAAAAAAGAATCAATGTGTCGATTCCAGACCTATTCCTTTTTAGGCATTTTCCTGACAAAGGGCTTTGTTTTCATTTGCATTTTCCACGAAAATGAGTTTCGGTTTGCCCTCCTAACCTACAAAAAAGAATTCGCTGAACTTATCATCTTTTTATTGATGTATTATTTCATCGAGATCCAAATCACGATGTCATTTTCTTGTTCCTGAATGGGCCTCTTCACTTATTTTAGGTTTATGCTCTACTCCGGGTAAAGATTCGCCCGAATTCTATTTGCACATATAGGACAAATGACCCCAGTACCACTTATTTTTTTCTTACGACTTTTTTTGTTCATGCCTTCCACCAACCAAGTATTCGATGTATTCATCACATTTATTAGTGGTTTGAGATCACTCCTATGGTGTTATTTATGATAGAAGTGGTAATCAATATTACATATACCCATTTGGTACTTTCTGAACGGAGCCTGGATACTTCATTTTATTGTTCCAAGTCAACCATAGATTATTCTAATTGATAAGATAATATTTATCCTCCAAATGAATTGATCCATTTGCACATTTCACGCTCCGAATTATTGAATTGATGATTCAATCAATCTTTCTTAGGCGAAAGAGAGTATATCTCGATCGGGGGAGAGAACGGGGAAATCCCATATGACCCAATATGTCCGACAAGTCGCACTATATGTCAACCCAAACTGCATCTTCCTCTCCAGGACTCCGAAAAGGGACTTTTGGAACACCAATGGGCATTACATTAAAGAAAACGGGGTTAAGTACTATACTTAACTTTGATGTGGAAACGTAACAATGGGTTTATTGTCCTCATGATATTTCTGTTTATCATATTTTTTATCCATACCATAGATTGGAAGGTTCATGTAGGAAGACAGAATGAAAAAAGGAAAATTATTACGGACGGAGCGGATCCTTCGAATGATGAACAAGTATCTAAGAGATTCACTTACAAAAAATGGGACCAATCCCCCCATTGCGTATTGGTACTTATCGGGTATAAAATAAATCTGCTTCTCTTTGTTCCTGCGAACAGAACGGAATCGTTCCATTATTACTATCACCAGCGGCACGTAATAAATGTGAACCCTTGCACCGAGATAATCCACTGAATGAGGTCCATAGCATAGTCTTTTCCAATGTGATAAAGTTACATAGTGTCTATTTTTCTTTGATGAAGGGGTATTTCCATGGGTTTGCCTTGGTATCGTGTTCATACTGTCGTATTGAATGATCCTGGTCGCTTGCTTTCTGTCCATATAATGCATACAGCTCTAGTTTCTGGTTGGGCCGGTTCCATGGCTCTATATGAATTAGCTGTTTTTGATCCCTCTGATCCCGTTCTTGATCCAATGTGGCGACAAGGTATGTTCGTTATACCCTTCATGACTCGTTTAGGAATAACCAATTCATGGGGCGGTTGGAGTATTACAGGAGGAACTATAACCAATCCAGGTATTTGGAGTTACGAAGGTGTTGCCGGGGCACACATTGTGTTTTCTGGCTTGTGCTTCTTGGCAGCTATCTGGCATTGGGTGTATTGGGATCTAGAAATATTCTGCGATGAACGTACGGGAAAACCCTCTTTGGATTTGCCCAAGATCTTTGGAATTCATTTATTTTTATCTGGGGTGGCTTGCTTTGGGTTTGGTGCATTTCATGTAACAGGTTTGTATGGCCCTGGAATATGGGTGTCTGATCCTTATGGGCTAACCGGAAAAGTGCAACCTGTAAGTCCTTCGTGGGGCGCGGAGGGTTTTGATCCTTTTGTTCCGGGGGGAATAGCTTCTCATCATATTGCAGCGGGAACCTTGGGAATATTAGCGGGTCTATTCCATCTTAGTGTCCGCCCGCCCCAACGTCTATACAAAGCATTACGTATGGGGAATATTGAAACTGTGCTTTCCAGTAGTATCGCTGCTGTGTTTTTTGCAGCGTTCGTTGTTGCTGGAACTATGTGGTACGGTTCCGCGACTACTCCGATCGAATTATTTGGTCCTACTCGTTATCAGTGGGATCAGGGATATTTCCAGCAAGAAATATATCGAAGAGTTAACGCCGGGCTAGCCGAAAATCTGAGTTTATCGGAATCTTGGTCTAAAATTCCCGATAAACTAGCTTTTTATGATTACATCGGTAATAATCCGGCGAAAGGAGGATTGTTCAGAGCCGGCTCAATGGACAACGGAGATGGAATAGCTGTTGGGTGGTTAGGACACCCTATCTTTAGAGATAAAGAGGGGCATGAACTTTTTGTACGTCGTATGCCTACCTTCTTTGAAACATTTCCGGTAGTTTTGGTAGATGGAGACGGAATTGTGAGAGCCGATGTTCCTTTTAGAAGGGCAGAATCAAAGTATAGTGTCGAACAAGTGGGTGTAACTGTTGAGTTCTATGGTGGTGAACTCGATGGAGTCAGTTATAATGATCCTGCTACTGTGAAAAAATATGCTAGACGTGCCCAGTTGGGTGAAATTTTTGAATTGGATCGCGCTACTTTGAAATCCGATGGTGTTTTTCGTAGTAGTCCAAGGGGTTGGTTCACTTTTGGACATGCTTCGTTTGCTTTGCTTTTCTTTTTCGGCCACATTTGGCATGGTGCTAGAACCTTGTTCAGAGATGTTTTTGCTGGTATCGACCCAGATTTAGATGCTCAAGTGGAATTTGGAACCTTCCAGAAACTAGGAGATCCAACTACAAGGAGACAAGTAGTCTGATACAACATTTCTCTCGTATGTCTAGCCTATGTTTCATTTTTATTTTATATAGGGTACCGGAGAAATATTGATTCGAATCATCACCTATTACTCTTGACCTTCACTTGTCTGGGAAATGATCCCAAATGAACAGGTATGGAAGCTATAATTGTAAAACACGATCGAATCTATGGAAGCATTGGTTTATACATTCCTGCTGGTCTCGACTCTAGGGATAATTTTTTTTGCTATCTTTTTTCGAGAACCGCCTAAGGTTCCGAATAAAAAGATGAAATGATTTTTCATTATCTCAATTGAAATGATGACCCTCCCAATAGGGAGGGTCACCATTTCAGCTAGTCCCCGTGTTCCTCAAACGGATCTCTTAGTTGTTGAGAGGGTTGCCCAAAGGCGGTATATAAGGCATACCCAGTAAAGCTTACAAGTAAACCAGATATGGAGATGGCGACTAGAGTTGCAGTTTCCATTATTAGGTAATTTCAAGACCACGATGGATCTACGATAAGATAGTTTATTTACAACGGAATCGTATACAAAGTCAACAGATCTCAAATAATGCATGCAATAGGATTTATGGCTACACAAACCATTGAGGGTAGTTCCAGATCTGGGCCAAGACGAACTATTATAGGCGATTTATTAAAACCATTGAATTCGGAATATGGTAAAGTAGCTCCTGGATGGGGAACTACACCCTTTATGGGTGTCGCAATGGCTCTATTTGCAGTATTCCTATCTATTATTTTGGAGATTTATAACTCTTCTGTTTTACTGGATGGGATTTCATTAAGTTAGGTCCAGAAGAACGGGTAAGTCCTAACTTAAAAAAAAAGAATCACTTAGGATTCGGATTTCTAGGTCATCTCATTCTGTTTGGTAGTTCGACCGTGGAATTCTTTTGTTTCGGTATTTCCGGAATATGAGTGTGTGACTTGTTATACCTATTGATAATACAGAGAATAAGTCTGTCATCTCGTCAAGGGAGATGGTTCTAGCCCGTCAGATAGTCAGTCTAGTATCTGGAGCACGGACTATATGGAATAGATCAAGAACTATTTGAACTATGATTCATACCTACTATTCATACCTCGTGACCGGCCTCCAATTATTTTCAATTAACTTTTTAACGAAGTGTTTCATAAATCGAACCACCTTTTTCCTTCAGAATCATGCTTAGTTTGAGCTGAGCGAGGGACAGGACAAATATTTCTATGGATTCTTAGTTATTATATCTGTTCATTGAATAAGTGAAGTGATGATCAAACGAAAGGGTTCCTACTCAGAGAACTTTTTGGTTCTGTTTTGTTCTTTGTTGAATCATCGTGGTTCTAGTAGGAATCTGAGGTTTCAATTGATTCATAGGGTCTCAACAAGATAATTCCTATCAATAGTAAATTCGTATGTATTACGTATAAACAACAAATAGGGTAAGAGAGCATTCAAAAGGCCTGTAACAATCAACATAGGATGAGCCAACTTGATATTTTGGCGCTATCATCACAAAGAAGAGATTTAGGTTTTGGTTCCTTCATTTTTGGGGGAAAGATTGAATCAAGTGAAGTGTCTAAAAGGTTTCAAATCTTTCTTTTCTATTGCACGTTGCAACCGGAACCAGTATTGGGGTGTTTTCGCTTGAGCCGTACGAGACGAAATTCTCATATACGGTTCTCAGAGGGGGTCCCTTTGGTTCACCTATCTCAATAAAGTATATGATTGGTTCGAGGAGCGTCTCGAGATTCAAGCGATTGCAGATGATATAACTAGTAAATATGTTCCTCCTCATGTCAATATATTTCATTGTCTAGGAGGGATCACACTTACTTGCTTTTTAGTACAAGTAGCTACAGGTTTTGCTATGACTTTTTACTATCGCCCGACCGTCACAGAAGCTTTTGCCTCTGTTCAATACATAATGACTGAAGCCAACTTCGGTTGGTTAATCCGATCAGTTCATCGATGGTCAGCAAGTATGATGGTTCTAATGATGATCCTGCACGTATTTCGTGTTTATCTCACAGGCGGTTTTAAGAAACCACGCGAATTGACGTGGGTTACGGGTGTAGTTCTGGCTGTATTGACTGCATCCTTTGGTGTAACTGGTTATTCTTTACCTTGGGACCAAATTGGTTATTGGGCAGTCAAAATTGTAACTGGCGTACCCGAGGCTATCCCTGTAGTGGGATCGCCTTTGGTAGAGTTATTACGCGGAAGTGCTAGCGTGGGTCAATCCACTTTGACCCGTTTTTATAGTTTACACACTTTTGTATTACCTCTTCTTACTGCCGTATTTATGTTAATGCACTTCTCAATGATACGTAAGCAAGGTATTTCAGGTCCTTTATAGAGAAGACAGAGCATAGGTATTTGTAATAGATCATATATCATTTGGGTAGGAACAAAAAAATAGTATTTCATTGCTATAAATATGGATTATTGAAAAGAATAAGACATGTTATTTGGATATTTCCCTTCAACCCCA